AGTAAGTCAGAGTAAAAGAGTAATGAAGTAAATAGTTGATGAAGTAAAGAGTGAATTATTCTAAATTGCCCTGCATTTTATAGTCTGTGACCGGGGCCGGGAATCTTTTCACTCTTCTATAGATCTATATAAATAAAAGTGAAAAGAGAAGGTAAGTTTTTAAGCGACGCGTGTTTTGATATAAAATAAATCGAATAAAAGAATAGAAACAGGATCCAATAAAAAAGAGGAATTCTTTTTTGGAAAAAGAAATTAAGAAAGTAAAAAATTAAAATCAAAACAAAATGAGGAGAGGAATAGAAATAGAATAATAATAAATATAATGAAATAGAATATAAGTATAAGAATATATATATAAATATATTTTATATAATTTATATAATTTAGAAAATATAATTTCTATAATTTAGAATTTCTTTATCCATTTTGGATGAAATTTGGCGGCATGGCCAAGTGGTAAGGCGGGGGACTGCAAATCCTTTATCCCCAGTTCGAATCTGGGTGTCGCCTGATCAACAAAAGAAGACTTGGAATTTCTTAATCCTGTTGATCGAACTTGACGAATCCTTGCCCCGCAAAAGCATAGGCAAGGGCTAGGTCTGTCGATACTTGATCCGTAGTCCTATAAAAAAATACTGTCATCTTTCTTTTTCTCAAAATACGGGTTCTGAGTGTGGCTCAAACAGGTACCAATAAATCTGAAGCAACCCAATCTTATTAATGATTGGGTTGAGTTATTCTGAATTGAATCAAATAAAAGAAATAGTGAGAATTCATCCTGGGCATCAGAACTATGAAAGTAAGAAGTCGGAAATCTTGGTATCCAAAGGTTCCTAAGAGAAACTCCATTTTGGCTATTAAGGTTGAAGAAAAGATTCTAAAAAAGACTATAAAGACTCCCTAATTATTTTACACTAGAACTTTCTTAATATTGAGGTAGTGTCTACTAACTCTGTCTGCGATGAAATTAGATGGGATAGGCTGATGGTAAATTCATTTAATAATTGTGGTTGTGGAAAGAACTGAAGATACTTTGTATTCAGACTCACTAGAGGCTTTGAGTGCTGCTCATAAATTGAATCAGAATGGTTGACTTATTTATCTTTTTTTTTTTTCTTATATCTTCTATTTTATTTCATTATATTTATTCTCTTTTTCTTTTGATTTTTTCTTATTCTATTTTATTCTTTTTTCCAATTCTTCTTTATATTTCAATATAATTATCTTGAATAAGAAATCTAGGAACTCTTTATGAGTGGATTCATTAAATTGTTTCATAAAGAACCGTAAGTAAGAATCCTATTTTGACTCTGCACCATTGATTCCACTATGATTATGAATCAATAATGGAATAATTCCTTCATTCAATAGGGGACATCATTAACATGGATATAGTAAGTCTCGCTTGGGCTGCTTTAATGGTAGTGTTTACATTTTCTCTTTCACTTGTAGTATGGGGAAGGAGTGGGCTTTAGAGCTAGGAATATTACTAAATTAGTGCTTTACTGAAAAATCTACTTGTATCAATTGTGATCGTTTTGCGAAAGCTTAAAAAAACTTGACTTGCTTTAGTTTATCTATATCTATAGATTATTTATTAGATCTAATTAGATCTAATATATTAGTAGTATTAGATTAGTATTAGATTTATATTTTCTATTTAATCCTCTATTCAATAGTTTTCTTTTCTTATTCTATTTCTTTCTTATTAGAAATTATCTAATTAGATAATATTATGGTATTTATATGGTCTTTTTATGGTATATTATTAGATATATATATCTATAGTATAATATATATATCTATAGTATATGCCCGTACTATTATTCCTACATTAATTTCTTCCTACATTAATTCTTTCGAGGGGCCCCCGGATCCATATCCATAAGAAGAGATATAAAAAATCAGGAATTCATGCAGTTGGGCTTGCAATTATTTTGGATTGATCGAAATGCATACAAATGGGTTTAGAGAAAAAATAGAAAATTCGAGTGCTATTTCATTTTGATGTACGTCTAATATATATTAGATTATTACTTAGATATAGATATCTATTGTGAATTTCTCTATATAATAAAAAGAAAAAGCTTATTTATGTATACAATACAACTTTATGTTTTATGTACTAAGAATATGAATGAATATGAAATATTCTACAATACTCAATTGTATAGTGTGGTAGAAAGAGCTATATATAGCTCTTTCTACCACACTATCTCAGATACTTCTGATTCCATATTTCATTTAAGACTTAAATATAGTTTTAAACCCTTTCATTTCTTCAATCATTGATAAAAATGAATAATTCAAGTTTCATTCAAATTAATCGTTTTGGCTGACTGTTTTGACGTATATGATAAGTAAAAAGGCAGTAGGAACTAAAATGAACAGCGCAGTAGCAATAAACGCAAGAATATTGACTTCCATAATCTCTTTGTTTCCTTCTTTTCTTTCACAATAATTCGGGATCTAATCCCATAGAGATTATAAAGTGGACTCCTATCAATTCAAAGGTATGAATTGCATCTTGATAATACTAAGAATATTATGAATAACAATATCAAATCGATTTATCGTCGCGAATTGAATAGTATAACATAGGAAGATCTTTTATCCATACTCAATCTAAATTAAATAGAAAGAAAAATAGGATTCTTTCTTGTTATTGGATCAGAAATCCCATTTCATTTTCCCGCTTTTACACTTTTCCTTTTCTATCACCTATTATTATACACTTATCCAATTTTTATTCATTTACTTATATTTTACTTTTATATAAGAATTTTATATAAGAATATATAAAAAATATACATAAAATTATGAGGTATCATATGTCCAATATTCTATAGGTCATACACAAGATGCAAATACAAAAAATAAACAGTAGTATAAATGAGATGGAAAAAATAAAAGGACGGACGGATGAAGTATCAAAAATAGAATATTCCAACAAATTCCTTCAAAAAGGGGCGTTGCTTGTTTGGTATTTTCTTAGTATCCTCCTTCTTTCCTTCTTGGATTGAAACTAGAACACATACATAAAAAATGCAATGTGCAATTTGGATGAGAATAATATAGATTGTTTCCAATTAGTCATTGCAGATACACAAACAAAGTTTGTTCCGAACTAAAGAAGGTTTGGTTTCATCTGAAACCGAAAGAAAAGTACTCTGTCGAGATAATTATATGAAGTTTGGTGTTTATCGTACAAAAAACGAAGACAATTTGTGTCTGTATTCTCGGTCAAAATATGGGCACTTTATTCATGCGAAACGAAAACAAAAGAAATAAGGATTCCCCCCAGAGATTAGATTAGGTTCCCCGTCTTCCCTTTCACGAAAAAGGGATAGATGAGTTGATCAATTCATCGGATCGGGACTGACGGGGCTCGAACCCGCAGCTTCCGCCTTGACAGGGCGGTGCTCTGACCGATTGAACTACAATCCCAGCCATATGCATGGCATATATAGTCTTATGATTTCATAAGAGCATTCTATTTGTCGTGTTGCAACAGAAACACAAATTATCAATTATATAAATTAGATTGGACTATTTTTCTTTCTTTTATACGGATCCGGTATTTCTGTTTCTAGAGGACAAATTTTTTATATCTTCTTCATGGAGCGACGAATCGAATTCTTGGGCCGAGCTGGATTTGAACCAGCGTAGACATCTCGCCAACGAATTTACAGTCCGTCCCCATTAACCGCTCGGGCATCGACCCAGGAAGAATGAATTCTAGGTTTATTGATAATCCATGACCAACTTCCTTTCGTAGTCCACTACCCCCAGGGGAAGTCGAATCCCCGTTGCCTCCTTGAAAGAGAGATGTCCTGAGCCACTAGACGATGAGGGCATACCCGCCCCGACTGTCATCATACTATGACAATAGTATGAGTAGTTTTTTGGAATTGTCAATATCTCAGAAATATCTAATATATAATTAAATATATAATTAGAATCAAATGTATGACTAGATCCGAGGAGTCTTTCCTACTTTTATGTTATGATCCCATAGAATTCTTTGGATTTGGATTTGATGGTTTGTTCATGAATGAGCTATCCCATACTCCCATAAATATTCTATCCTAGAACTATATAGAGAACTTCTATATAATAGAAGTATATATTATATATGATTATATCATATATGATTATGATAATATAGATGAAAATAGATGAAAATCTATTTAATAAAAATATATTCAAATTCAATATTAAATTCTATTCCTATTGAAGTAATAGAAATAAATGAAATAAAATCAAACTAAAAATAAAGTAAATAGAAAGTAAATGTAAATAAAGTAATAGTAGTCTAGTAATACTACTAGTAAAAGTATAAAGAGTATACTATCTAAATAGATAAAGAAAATAGAAATGAAATATATAAATAAATAAATCTATAAATAAACTATAAATAAACTAAAGGTAAAGTCATATTCATATTGCATATTTGAATATAACTAATATTCATATTTGAAAGTATACGTATATTCTAAAAGAATTAGATGAATTTAGATATAATTATATATAAATATAGAAAGAGTAAAGAGAAATTCTATGAAATTCATTAAAGATTAAATTATATCAAAGATTAAAGATAAAGCCTAAATAGTCTTAAATATATAAATATAATAAATAGAAGTATTAAGATAAAGTATTTAGAAAATATTCTAAAAAAAATATTTCTGTATCGTATTTATGCCTTAAAGTATTAAGGTAATATTAAGTGTAATAATAAGAAAATAAAGTAGAATTATAACTTCGTTAAATAATAGAATATAACGAAAATGAAAACGAAACAAAGTATAAGATCCCTTCAGCTTAGGGAGTTATTAGTACCACAGGAAAAAGAGTCAAACTCTCATTTATTTTCTTCAATTTGACCTCATTGCTTCGTTCAGCGTTCAGATGAGTAATGCCTATCGCTTATCGCTATCTCACACTAAGCAAAAAAGGATTTAAACATTTTATTTTTCTAAGAATTCGGTTCAGGTTAC